CAAGAATTCTTGTTTAGGCAGTTCATATCATCCATACATAGTGTTTTGATCTAAGATTTCAATTCTTCCATGCTTCAGCAGTAGCATATTGCTCCATGGAGCTAAGGTCCAAAATATGGAATAAACAAGTGTTTCCACGACTCTACCACCCGGCCAATTCTGTTCCACTTAATCCCCTTTTCATGGCCACATATCTTTACGGCTAAGGAATGGGAAATCTTTCCCCTGTTACATGAATCAAATATTTCATTTCATCCGGGAAAAGCCATCTCTTTCTCCACAATGTCTTTGCCATTTGATCCAATAGCGTTCCGTTAGATAGGAAGAGATTTGATAAATACTGATAACTCTCGGATGGAGTATTAGAACGGAAAGATCCATTAGATAATGAACTATTGGTTCTAAGCCATCTCTGGCGATGAATCAACAATTCGAAGTGCTTTTCTTGCGTATTCTTGATGAACCAGTGTCTAGATATAGATGTAGAAGAATTTGTTTGGGAAGTAATAAGCCCCTTTGACATCTCTTCATCTGCAAAGAATTCTCGACGCGAAAACACAGAGACAAAGGGCTGATCTTTGAATAGGAAAAAGAATGGATCTGCAGGGTCCCAAATGAATTGGCTTATTCGAAAAAAGCCTTGTTCTTTGGACGATCTATCTCGTGTCTGGTACTGCATGGTTCCACTCTGCAAGAACTCCGAATCATTCTCTTGAAGCTCATCCTTTTTATGATAAATGATCCGCTTGCCCCGAAATGACCCGGCCCAATAGGAAAATCCCAATTCAGTGGACCTTTCGATACAATCAAATAGATTGCCACAAGGGCGCCATATTCTAGGAGCCCAAACTATGTGATTGAATAAATCCTCCTCTATCTGTTGCGGGTCGAGGGCCCCTTCCCCTTCTTCAAACTCCGATTCGTATTTTTCATAGAAAAATCTCTGATCAACGATAGAAAAAGATCCATTTTGCATCATATCTAACGGATTCCTTGGTTCGGACCGAAGAAGTAATGTCACTCGATTATTATCAAACTGACTGCAATCCTTTTCTGTCCGTGAGGATCCCGCCAGAGCGCCTTCTACTTCTAATAGGCCACGAACTAGATCAGAAGCATTCTCAACGAATCCATAAGAAGTGATCCTATTTTTTTCACCGGATCCGGGTCCGGGTGAAGACCAAAGATCTTGAGCGACCAATCCGGCAGAACAACTCAAAAGATAAAGAAGTATCGTTAATTTCTTCATGCTCGTTCCAAGTTTGAAGTACCATTTGTACAAATAGGAATCTCCTTCCTGACACGATTTCTTCTTCATATAGATAGATATAGGATCTATGGGGCAATTACTTAGAAGTACATTTTGTGCAACAGCCCTTCCTATCTGATAGAAAAAGACCCCATGATCCTGAACCGATCTTACCTGGGATCGCAAATCCCAAGTTTGTCTATGAAGAGCGGATCTAATTGTATTAGTTTCTATAATTGATTTCTTCTGTGTAATACTAATTGATAGGGCCTCATTGATAAGTGCTACAAGATCTCGTGCATTAGAACCCATGGTTATGGACCCGAATCCGTTAGTATGGAACATTTTCTTTTCCAAGTGAAATCCCCTAGTATATGAAAGAATGAAAAAGTGCTTTCGTTGTTGTGGAATAAGAAGCCTTCGTATCTTAATGCATGTATTTAATTTATTCGGAGCTATTAGAGCGGGATCCACTTTTTGGGGAATATGAGTCGAAGCAATAACAAGAATATTTCTAGTGGAACATCTTTCACAATCCCTGGAGAGATAGTTCTCTAATAGACCGAGGGATAAGTAATTCGACTCATTCACATACAGATCATGAATGTTTGGAATCCATATTATGCAAGGAGACATTGCTTTTGCTAATTCGAATTGAAGGGTGATATCAAATCGGTCTATTTTCGGCGTCATATACATAGTTAGCACATTCGTCATAGTTAGCAGCTCCGTATCAAGGTCATCATCAATATCGTCACTATCATCAATATGGATATCGTTACTATCATCAATATCGATATCATCAATAAGATACTCTTTAGGCTTGTCATCCAGGAACTTGTTCGGAAATACCGTAATGAAAGGAACATAGGAGTTTGCCGCTAGGTTTTTGACCAAACAGGATCGTCCAGTTCCTATAGAACCTATCACTAAAATACCCCTAGAAGGGGATAGGGCTAAGCGGAGCGAAAAGGGTTTTCCATGAGATGGGAAATGAAAACTATTAGCCCCACACGAGGTTTGTGAATAAGTGATTGTCTGATAATGAGCAAGGAATATCCGTCTTTCTGCTAAACAGAATCTATTGAACTCATAATTCATTAGATACTTTTTCTGAATGTCAACTAAGTATCGTAAGTAAATTGATCCCGGTTGTTCAATCATTTGATAACCCGAGTCATTCTTTGATAAAGGATCACTATGAGTCAGACTCAATAGAATTTGATCAATCCTTTTTTCTGTCATTAAGGTGGAGAACTGAACCAAGAATTCTCTTTCTTCATCATCAATCGAATCACTGTTCGCGACCCAGGATTCCATTTTATCATCAATCCAATCACCGTTCACATTTTTTCTTTTTCTTATCAATGAATGGATCTCTTTACTTGTACGACTTAGATGTCTCGTATTTCTCGAAAAAGTGATTCGATTGATGGAATTTGGTATGATACTTATGAGATCGATGAGATTTATATTCAAATATTTCTTCTTAGAACATATTGATTTGACCCCATAAGTGGGACCACCACCCAATAGCATGTTGCCACCAAAAGCAGAACCCCGTATCTCTTCCAGAGAATCTCCTAATTGTTCCAGAGCAACTAGAAAGAGATTCTTTAACCAAAAAGAATTCAGTTCAGATGTAGGATACCTATCCAGAAGTTTTCGCAACTCAATCATGTATGATGGAATCATCAAAGATTTTATCTTTTCTAACTCTGTCTGTAACTCACTAGAGGCTCGGGAAAAAAAGAGAAGATGGATACGAACGAAATATCCAGCAACAAGAAGAAGGAAAAGGATTGAATAGAGGAACTCCCAAGCATTTCTTGATCTCAGATGTGCCCATATCAATGGAACGGGTGACTCATTATTTCGATGAATCATTTCTTCGGACAGAAGAAGATTCTGTAAACACTTATTCGAAATCTCACTTATCAGAGTCCATTGTGGAAGAATCCTCTGAGGAATTGGCCATGATATATCTGATCCATACATAATATCATGAAAAATGGATACAAATTTTTGACTGCTACTTAGTATTGGCAATGGGTCTGAAAAAGTATCTACAAGGGCGAAATTTAGATATTTGCACCCTGTCGAAGTAAGGAACCATGGCATATATGTTTGGAACAGATTCCATTTTGAGAGATTTGAAAAAGCACTATCTCGTTGAAAGGTTCCATACATCTGCCCTTTCTCAACGTATTTCTTTAGACAAAGACTCCGTTTTTTCCTCTTTCCGGATGGTAAATATTTCTCAGAACATGGAGTGTGAATCAAACCCATGTTTGAATTGAAACTAAGATACTGATGCAAGTTCTTCCCTTCTGAATCAGATAGATTCATATCTGAAAGAGGCCGACAATAAGTTCTTTCAAAATTGACTATTCGTTCCTCTCTTAGAAATGTTGCAGAAATGTCTGCGATCGAGTAAATAGCTCTACGAACGACCGGATCGGATCGAATTGGAAAATGGAAAGATTTGTACAAGTTATACGTTTCATCACCACTTTGTAGAAAATCGTTAGGTATGAATATATCAGATACCTGTGACTCGATTGGTGAAATAGTCTCTCTCTCCAAAAAAATATGTTTTTTTTTACCGACGCACAAAGAAAATATTTTGTTGCGAATGAACAAGATATTGAGGAATTGTCCATATGTAAGATCATCATTATGGATACGGGTCTTTTCCACAGAAAAAGGGAATCTTTTGTTACAATAGAACCAGAAGTGATGTGGATCATTCAAGAATCGAAGTCGATTTGCTTTATAAAAAGAAGATATCAATGAACTTCTATGAAATGGTTTCACGGGATTCAGCCAATTGTCTCGATCGTGGGATATCATTGAGAAATAGGAATCCGTGTTATCAAAGAATTTTCCGCAATTATTTCTAGTATGGAATGAGTCAATCATCCACTTTGGTATCTTTTTGAACAAAAATGGTAATATTGTTCCTCCATTGATCAAGAATTTCGGTCTTTGGGAAGTATCACGATCATCCAATAAGAAGGGTTTCAATTTATTCAAATGAACGATTTGAACACCTATTGATTCTAACAACTGATTGCAGGGTTGATCATTCGGACTTTTCAATTCATAGATGTGGATCTCGGACCTATGAATGGGGGTATTCCCAATACTCACAAAGAAAAAGGGAAGTGATTTGGACAAAAAGGGAAGTGACTTGGACAAAAAGGGAAGTGACTTGGACAAAAAGAAACGAAGTGACTTAGACAAATCTTGTTTGTCGATAGCCTCGGACCAATCAATCGAATATTGACTCATACGTAATCGATCGAACACTACTTGAAAACGGTTCTTCTGTTCAGAAACGAAATGTTCCAAATGTTCCTGTAAATTCTTGCTCCCATTGGACCATTTGTATCTATATGCATCAGGATCCCGATTCATGGATCTCTCGGTTCGAGAAATAAGAGGATCAAACCATTTCTTCTGAGTCTCTTTCAAATTCAATAAATGTTGGTTGATCGTATATTTCATTATAGTTATATGATTCAGAGTATCATTTCCTATTTGATCCCTTTGAATTCCATATTCGAAGTTGCGATTGGATCTATTCATTAAAAAGAATCGATTCGATACATTTCTTATGTACCCATAGATGCTATATTGGATTTGAATCAGATTTCGGATCAATCTATATTGATTGACTGCCTCCATGATGTTGTTGCTAGCAAATACCGCTGTTTTTAGTTTTGGATCTTCCAAACCATTCCCGCAGTGGATCCGGACCAATTTTTTTCTGATCCTTCGATAAAAAGATTCATTCTCCTCATAAAAAAGAGGAGGTAGAACCAATAAAGATTTCTTTTTCGATTCATCTCTGGAGTTGAATACCTCATTCAAGAATTTTTTTTGATCCAACCCGTAGGAATCAATAGAAAAGGCAAATCCCCTATGATACACCAGATCCGGCTCGGTTATTGATAGAGTGAATAGATCTGCCATTTCTTGAAATCTCTCTTCTGATTCAAAATCGTGGTGTAACGTGTATCCCCCTTTGTTCCGGTTATGGAATAGATGAAATAAATCCAAAAATGGATTTTTTTTCAAGAATGAAATCTTATTGGAACTGTCCATATCTGGTTCATCCTTCGGAACCATATCACATCCCGGATCTGATGAAATAGGATGAATTGAGACGGTATTTTGTAAATACGTAATTATCTTGAATATATCAACCATTTCTTTATTTTCCGATCGCCTGGAAGGGACAAAAGAAACATCTTGTTTTTTCTTCAAAAATTTCTGATCTCTAGTGGACCTCTCAGTAGGATTCGAACCCAGATGAAGTTCTGACCATCTGTCAGAGAAAAAAGAACGAATTGATCTTGTAGGATTCCCAAGAAATTCTTCGATTTCTTTCGGAAGCAGATGAATATTCATCTGCTTCTCACGTTTCGTGAATAGCCGGGACATTGAGGAAGATCCAAAAAGGCATTTCGGGAATCGATCTGATTCTATCTCTGTTCGTTCCGTTTGAAGAAAGGAAGGATCCCAAAGAATCGATCTTTCTTTTAGTTGCTGAATCTCTGTTTGATCGATCAATGTGTGATATTCTGAATCCTCATTTCTAATGGAATCGAAATGATCTCTGGATTGATCAGAGGATCCTTTCGATTGGCTAGAATCCGTTACTTGAACGAAAATAGATCTTGTGGAATCATATTGAATATTTGACAATACATTCCGTACCCTGCTAAAAAACCAATCCTTGTTTACCAACCACACATTGTCTAACCAAATCCAATTCTCTCTCGATACGTTCCTCAAAAAATCCGATTCGTGCTGATTCTTCCCCCAACTAACGAAGAGATCTTGGCGGAATTGCCACATATGAAATTGAGCACAATTTTGCAAAGAAATACCCCACTTGTTTCTCGAGAAGAGATGGGAAACGTGCTCAATATCATTTGATTGAATAGTTGCCTCAGCTCCTTGTTGTTTGAAGAAACCCTCCCCTTCAATTGGTCTTTTTTCACGAAAAGCAGACATGAGATAACAAATCAAGTCTTTCCCTAAGATTTCGAATAGCTGTCCCGAATTCAAGTTGATTATGTTTCGCTTCTTCCTCGGAGAAAGACGATCAAACAATTCCCAATCATGGTCCTTGCGGATCGGATCATCCGTATAGGATAAAAAAAGAAACTCCAGATATTTGCTATCTTTCTCTTTGAATGAGATCTCAATTCCAGCTACGGTTTCATTAGCTATCTTACAACTAGAATCCCTCTTTTTTCCGATCCGGTTCCTCCACCACTGCGAACCCCGGTTCGATTCAGGCATGATACACTTTTTATTTATTGGGAGAACCCAAGTACTCTCTTGCGGATCCATGAAACAACTCTCAGAAATCTTTTTCTCTTTTGGAAGATACAGGAGTGAAACAATCAATCTATTGATATTGGAAGACCAAAAAGATTCTTCCAATGTCTCATTTCTGGGTCCAATGGAATTCATAGGTATAGGAAGAAGCTCCATCAAATAGAGATTTTTTCTTTCGACCATCTTTCGATTGGTAATACGAGATATAAGGACCACTACTACAAGCAGTACTACACCTTTGATCGTGAAATATCGATTGCTTGTTGAACCCTGTGAATCACGTGAAAGTAGGATACTCCAAATTCGGGGGTCAGAGAGTTTCATAAAACGTTCTTGGTGGAAAAAAATGTGAGTGAAAGATCCCACTGAATCGAATTTGATCCATGAATCTAAGAAATAGTGAGAATTCTTGATCTCACTCAATATCTCTCTCAATTCGAAGATCCAGGATTTGAATTGATATCGTTTCATTGATTCCTCCTAAAGATTTTCATTGATTCCTCCTAAAGATTTCATTTCAATTGGAATTTGGTTATTCACGATGTACAATGAGCCCTGTTAAGCATCCATGGCTGAATGGTTAAAGCGCCCAACTCATAATTGGCAAATTCGTAGGTTCAATTCCTGCTGGATGCACGCCAATGGGAACGTTCAATAAGTCTATTGGAATTGGCTCTGTATCAATGGAATCTCATCATCCATACATAACGAATTGGTATGGTATATTCATACCATAACATATGAACAGTAAGAACTAGAATTCTTATCGATACTGGAACTCATAGGGAAGAAAATGGAGTTATGGATGGAATCAAATATGCAGTATTTACAGAAAAAAGTATTCGGTTATTGGGGAACAATCAATATACTTCTAATGTCGAATCAGGATCAACTAGGACAGAAATAAAGCATTGGGTCGAACTCTTCTTTGGTGTCAAGGTAATAGCTATGAATAGTCATCGACTCCCAGGAAAGGGTAGAAGAATAGGACCTATTATGGGACATACAATGCATTACAGACGTATGATCATTACGCTTCAACCGGGTTATTCTATTCCACCTCTTATAGAGAAAAGAACTTAAAGCAAAATACTTAATAACACGGCGATACATTTATACAAAACTTCTACCCCGAGCACACGTAATAGAGCCATAGACAGTCAAATGAAATCCAATCCACGAAATAATTTGATCTGTGGACAGCATCATTGTGGTAAAGGTCGTAATGCCAGAGGAATCATTACCGCAAGACATAGAGGGGGAGGTCATAAGCGTCTATACCGTAAAATCGATTTTCGACGGAATGAAAAAGACATATCTGGTAGAATCGTAACCATAGAATATGACCCTAATCGAAATGCATACATTTGTCTCATACATTATGGGGATGGCGAGAAAAGATATATTTTACACCCCAGAGGGGCTATAATTGGAGATACCATTATTTCTGGTACAGAAGTCCCTATATCAATGGGAAATGCCCTACCTTTGAGTGCGGTTTGAACTATTGATTTACGTAATTGGAAGTAACCAATTAGGTTTACGATGAAACCTAGAAATCAATCACTGATCCAATTTGAGTACCTCTATGGGATAGACCTCAACAGAAAACTGTTGAGTAACGGCAGCAAGTGATTGAGTTCAGTAGTTCCTCATAGAAAATTATTGACTCTAGAGATATGGTAATATGGAGAAGACAAAATTGTTTGAAGCACGCACAGAACCGGAAGCGCCCCTTGTTTCAAAGAGAGGAGGACGGGTTATTCACATTTAATTTGATGGTCAGAGGCGAATTGAAAGCTAAGCAGTGGTAATTATAAAGATCCCCCCGGGGAAAAATAGAGATGTCTCCTACGTTACCCGTAATATGTGGAAGTATCGACGTAATTTCATAGAGTCATTCGGTCTGAATGCTACATGAAGAACATAAGCCAGATGATGGAACGGGGAGACCTAGGATGTAGAAGATCATACATGAGTGATTCGGCGGATTTGGATTCCTATATATCCACTCATGTGGTACTTCATCATACGATTCATATAAGATAAAGATCCATCTGTCTAGATATCATCATATACATCTAGAAAGCCGTATGCTTTGGAAGAAGCTTGTACAGTTTGGGAAGGGGTTTTTAAAAGAAGAATCTACTTCAACCGATATGCCCTTAGGCACGGCCATACATAACATAGAAATCACGCTTGGAAAGGGTGGACAATTAGCTAGAGCGGCGGGCGCTGTAGCGAAACTGATCGCAAAAGAGGGTAAATCAGCCACATTAAGATTACCATCCGGGGAGGTCCGTTTGATATCCAAAAACTGCTTAGCAACAGTCGGACAAGTGGGTAATGTTGGGGTGAATCAACAAAGTTTGGGTAGAGCCGGATCGAAGTGTTGGATAGGTAAGCGTCCTGTAGTAAGAGGAGTAGTTATGAACCCTGTAGACCATCCCCATGGAGGTGGGGAAGGGAAAGCCCCAATTGGTAGAAAAAAACCCACAACTCCTTGGGGTTATCCTGCGCTTGGAAGAAGAAGTCGGAAAAGGAAAAAATATAGTGATAGTTTTATTCTTCGTCGCCGTAAATAGGAATATTGAAAATAGAATTTTTGGAATTTGAAATAATGTGATGGGCGAACGACGGGAATTGAACCCGCGCGTGGTGGATTCACAATCCACTGCCTTGATCCACTTGGCTACATCCGCCCCTTATCTAGCTAAAGGATTTTCTCTTTTTTCCATTCATCATTATTGTATTTATTCTTACCTTCATACTTAGATCGAGATATTCTATTGGACATAGAATGCCAATCTTTAAAATGTAAAAAAAGGAGTAATCAGCTGTGGCACGTTCACTAAAAAAAAACCCTTTTGTAGCTAATCATTTATCAAGAAAAATTGAAAAACTCAACATGAGGGAGGAGAAAGAAATAATAGTAACTTGGTCTCGGGCATCTACCATTATACCCAAAATGATTGGCCATACAATCGCTATTCATAATGGAAAGGAACATTTACCTATTTATATAACAGATCGTATGGTAGGTCACAAATTGGGAGAATTCGCGCCGACTCTAACTTTCGCGAGACATGCGAGAAACGATAATAAATCTCGTCGTTAATTTGGAAAAAAAAAATAGATACTTATCATTCATTGGCGGGAGATAACCTTATGATAAAGAAAAAGAACTCAAATTCGAGTGGAGAAGTAAAAGTTTTAGCTCAACATATATGTATGTCTGTTTTCAAAGCGCAAAGAGTAATTGATCAGATTCGCGGGCGTTCTTATGAGGAAACACTTATGATATTGGAACTTATGCCCTATCGAGCATCTTATCCCATTTTAAAATTGGTTTATTCCGCAGCAGCAAACGCTAGTCATAATATGGGTTTGAACGAAACAAATTTATTCGTTAGTAAAGCCGAAATCAATGGAGGTTCTTTTGTGAAAAAATTAAGACCTAGAGCTCGAGGACGTAGTTATCCGATAAAAAGGCCAACTTGTCATATAACAATTGTATTAAAAGATAAATCAAAATTATCTTTCGATGAATTTAAGATTTAGATTCATATTTAGAAAAAAATAGACGGAAAGATAATATAATAAAAAATATGGGACAAAAAATAAATCCGCTTGGTTTCAGACTTGGTACAACCCAAAATCATCATTCCTTTTGGTTCGCACAACCAAAAAATTTTTCTGTAGGTCTACAAGAAGATGATAAAATACGGAATTGTATAAAGAACTATGTACAAAAAAATAAAAAAATATCCTCAGGTTTCGAAGGAATTGGAATTGCGCGTATAGAAATTCAAAAAAGAATTGATTTAATCCAGGTTATAATTCATATTGGATTCCCAAATTTATTAATCGAGGGCCGAACACGAGGAATCGAAGAATTACAGATGAATGTACAAAAAGAATTTCGTTCTGTGAACCGAAGAATCAACATTGCTATCACACGAATAGAAAAACCTTATGGGGACCCCAATATTCTTGCGGAATATATGGCTTCTCAATTAAGAAATAGAGTTTCATTTCGAAAGGCAATGAAAAGAGCTATTGAATTAACTGAACAAACAGATACAAAAGGAATTCAAATACAAATTGCAGGACGTATTGACGGAAAAGAAATTGCACGTGTCGAATGGATCAGAGAAGGTAGGGTTCCTCTACAAACAATTCGCGCTAAAATTGATCATTGTTCCTATACAATTCGAACTATCCATGGAGTACTGGGCCTCAAAATTTGGATATTTGTGGATGAAGAATAATAGACCTTTATTTATCTTGTCATTCTATCCAGTATTTATCTTGTCATTCTATCCAGTAATAGTAATATAGTGATATATAGAACAAAAAACTAGAAACTTTTTCTGTTTTTCTGTTAAATAAAAAAAATAAAAGAATTCAAATTCTATAAGGTTGAATAAAAAAAAAATAAAATTTACTTTTTTAAAAATTGCTATGCTTAGTGTGTGACTCGTTAGTTTTTTCTTTATAGTTTTTAGTAGGATCAAAAAAAGACTGATCCCTAATATTAATTTCCCTAATATTAATTCAATAACTACAACTACTATAATAAAATAAAAAAAAAATTTAAAACTAATAACTAACTTATTGCTTCATATTGTCGAGATCCCAAAAACAGTCACTATATGACCGGATCAATCATATAGTTGTAACAACTGAAATTGTTCCATAACAAAAAAATATGATTGTGGATTTAAAATAAAAAAAAAAAAATAAAGGGATGCAGATAAATGGAAAGGTGATAGAAAGAGAGAATAAAAATATCAATGATATATAATTCCAATATGTATGGTCTATGAATTACCTCATATAAATAAAAGGCAGTGTAATAAAGCATTAATTTCATATTGTTTTAATATTGTTTAATATTGTATCGATTGATATATAAATAATAAATGATATATAAATAATAAAGAGCTTCCGGTTAATAGAAACTGAGGAGATTGACTCGGAAACAGATTTTGTTGAGAGCTCCATTGCAGAGTTCAGCCCTAATCATTAATGGAGAAGCTATAGGAACGACGAAACCTGTGACTATTGTGACTATATAGGATTCTATTAAAAAGAATCCAAATGATTGAGCAGGCGGGATGGCGGAATGAACCAAGAACAATTTTTTTTTTTTTTACTCGGAGAGGTTGTGGATTGATCCTACGAATAAAACAGGAAAAGGAAAGAGTCAATATTCGCCCGCGAAACCCTTATTTCTTATTTATTGGAATATTGTCTTGATTCAATAATTTATTAAAAGAAAAGTAAAAAAAAAAAAAAATAAGGATCTGGTATAAAAAAGAAACATTATCTATATCTAGAAATAGACAAATCTAACCGTATATACAGCTTCTTATCTAATAAATGAAATATAATATCAATAAATCCCATTACTTAGTTTAATGTATTAATTATTAAATACATGTGCATCTGTAATATTATCGAATCCTTTCATTCGTGAGGAGCTGGATGAGAAGAAACTTTCATGTCCGGTTCTGTAGTAGAGGTGGGAAAAAACCATCAACTATAACCCCAAAAGAACCAGATTTCGTAAGCAACATAGAGGAAGAATGAAAGGAATATCTTGCCGGGGTAATCATATTTGCTTCGGCGGATATGCTCTTCAGGCACTTGAACCCGCTTGGATTACCGCTAGACAAATAGAAGCGGGACGAAGAGCAATGACACGATATGCGCGTCGTGGTGGAAAAATATGGGTACGTGTTTTTCCCGATAAACCTATTACAGTAAGGCCCGCAGAAACACGTATGGGGTCGGGAAAGGGATCTCCGGAATATTGGGTATCTGTTGTTAAACCCGGTCGAATACTTTACGAAATGGGCGGAGTCTCAGAAACTGTAGCCAGAGCAGCAATTTCAATAGCTGCGTGTAAAATGCCTATAAAAACTCAATTTGTTATTTCAGGATAGGGATGTAGAACTAAATATAAAAAAGGGATGAAAAAACAACCACGAGTTTCTTTATTTCTAGACAAATACTATTTCTTCTTTTTCCTCATTCTTTGCATTGAAATAAAAAATTCAAATAAAAATGATATGATTCAACCTCAGACCCTTTTGAATGTAGCAGATAACAGTGGAGCTCGAGAATTAATGTGTATTCGAATCATAGGAGCTGGTAATCATAGATATGCTCATATTGGTGACGTTATTGTTGCTGTAATTAAAGAAGCAGTGCCCAATATGCCTCTAGAAAGATCAGAAGTAATAAGAGCTGTAATTGTACGTACATGTAAAGAACTCAAACGTGACAACGGTATGATAATACGATATGATGACAATGCAGCGGTTGTCATTGATCAAGAAGGAAATCCAAAAGGAACTCGAGTTTTTGGGGCGATTGCTCGGGAATTGAGACAGTTGAATTTTACTAAAATAGTTTCATTAGCTCCCGAGGTATTATAAAGACTCATAGTCATAGATCAAAGACTCATAGTCATAGATCAAATTAGGATATTGTTCTAGTAGGATATCTGAAATAAACCCAATTAATAGATTGTGTCTCACGCATATACTTTTACTAAATTACTAAATTTAATAATTAATTTAATAATCAATTTAAAATTTAATTAAATAATGAATACTTTGAAATATTCAAATAAAAAAACATGTTGATTATATCAAAATTAGGAAGCACCAATAATTATAATTCGTCATGGGCAGAGACACTATTGCTGATATAATAACTTCTATAAGAAATGCTAACATGAGTAAAAATGGAACGGTTCGAATAGTATCCACAAATATCACCGAAAACATTGTTAAAATACTCCTACGAGAGGGTTTTATTGAAAATGTTCGGAAACATCAGGAAAGTAATAAAAATTTCTTGGTTTCAACCTTGCGCTATAAAAGAACTAGGAAAGGAATATATAAAACGATTTTAAAACGTATAAGTCGACCCGGTCTACGAATTTATTCCAACTATAAAAAAATTCCTAAGATTTTAGGTGGAATGGGAATTGTAATTCTTTCCACTTCTCGAGGCATAATGACAGATCGAGAAGCTAGACTAGAAAAAATTGGAGGAGAAATTTTGTGTTATATATGGTGATCCTCTTCTGGTATCCTAATTTTATTTCTAACTTCCTATTTGTGAAATAGAGAGTAAAGGTGAGTTATATAACTCTTCCTCCATTAGTTGATACTTCAAAAAGGTTTCCTGGAATGAAAAAAAAAATGATTCATGAAGGTTTAATTACTGAATCATTTCCCAATGGTATGCTCTCCGAATCCGTTTATATTTTATATAATGAAGATCTAATTCTAGGTTATATTTCGGGGAAGATACGACGCAGTTTGATACAAACACTGCCGGGGGATAGAATCCAAATAAAAATAAGGCAATATTATTCATTCAACCAGGGGACGTATAATTTATAGACTTCAGAACAAAGATTCGAACGATTAGATAGATTCTTTTTGAAAAAATCCCTTTCATCAAAGATACAATTTTAAGAAAAAAAAAAAAAACAAGAGACTTATTTTCTTCCAAGGAATAGATTAAAAATGAAAGTCAGGAGTAAGAAATATGAAAATAAGGGCTTCTGTTCGTAAAATTTGTGAAAAATGTCGACTGATCCGTAGGCGTGGACGAATTATAGTGATTTGTTCCAATCCGAGACATAAACAGAGACAAGGATAATTTTTCTAAAGTTTCTCAAAGAGTGGTTATGTAAAAATAAAAGATTTGTTTTAACATAAAATGGATATCTCCATATCTTTTTATATATTTCTAATTCATATTTATGAGATGATAAAATATGGCAAAACCTATACAAAGAATTGGTTCTCGTAGGAATGGGCGTATTAATTTACGTAAGACTGGACGTAGAATACCAAAAGGAGTTATTCATGTTCAAGCCAGTTTCAACAATACCATTGTAACTGTTACAGATGTACGAGGTCGAGTGGTTTCTTGGGCCTCCGCCGGTACTTCTGGATTCAAAGGCACAAGAAGGGGAACACCCTATGCTGCGCAAGCAGCCGCTTTAGATGCTATTCGTACTGTAGTAGATCAAGGTATGCAACGAGCAGAAGTTATGATAAAAGGTCCTGGTCTCGGAAGAGACGCAGCATTACGGGCTATTCGTAGAAGTGGTATACTATTAAGTTTCGTACGTGATGTAACACCTATGCCACATAATGGATGTAGACCTCCCAAAAAAAGACGTGTGTAAAAAAAAAAAAAAGAATTAAATGGATTTCAAGAGAAATAAACGATTCAATGATCTGATCAAATAATAATATTAGTATGGTTCGAGAGGAAATAGCAGGATCCACTCGAACACTACAGTGGAAATGTGTTGAATCAAGAGTAGACAGTACGCGTCTTTATTATGGTCGTTTCATTCTGTCCCCGCTCATGAAAGGGCAAGCCGATACCATAGGTATTGCCATGCGAAGGGCTTTACTTGGAGAAATAGAAGGAACATGTATCACACGTGCTAAATCTGAGAAAGTGCCACATGAATATTCTACGATAGTAGGTATTGAGGAATCGGTACATGAAATTTTAATAAATTTGAAAGAAATTGTATTGAGAAGTAATCTGTATGGAGTTAGAGACGCATCCATTTGTGTTAGAGGTCCTAAATACGTAACCGCTCAAGATATCATCTCACCGCCTTCCGTGGAAATAGTTGACACAACACAGCATATAGCTAACCTGACGGAACCAATTGATTTGCGTATTGGATTACAAATCAATAGAGATCGCGGATACCGTATGAACCCCACAAATAACTCTCAAAACGGAAGTTATCCTATAGATGCTGTATCCATGCCTGTTCGAAATGCAAATTATAGTATTCATTCTTATGGAAATGGAAATGAAAAACAAGAAATACTTTTTCTAGAAATATGGACGAATGGAAGTTTAACTCCTAAGGAAGCACTTTATGAAGCTTCTCGTAATTTGATTAATTTATTTATTCCTTTTCTGCATGCGGAGGAAAGGAACATTCATTTCGAGGAAAATAAAAACAGGTTTACTCTACCTCCTTTTACCTTTCAAAATGGATTAACTAAGCTAAGGAAAAACAAAAAAGGAATTCCATTGAAATGTATTTTTATTGACCAATTAGAACTATCTCCTAGGGCCTATAATTGTCTCAAAAAGTCCAATATACATACATTATTGGACCTTTTGAGTAACAGTCAGGAGGATCTTATGAGAATTGAATATTTTCGTACAGAAGATGTAAAACGAATATTGGACACTCTACAGAAACATTTCGCAATCCATTTACCTAAGAATAAGTTTTCATTTTAAAGAAATTTTTTCATATTCTTTTTTTTTTTTAAAAAAAATTAAAAAAACTTTATTTTTTATCTTCGACATACAATTCGTATTTTCGCGAAATAGATCATAATAAAATTCATGTATCTGGGGAGGATTCACTTTAGAAGCGACTATTCCCTAGATACCTACATCGTGGTATTTCACAGTCGAATCAATTTGAAAAAGACCTAAAGTTAGAGATTTATCAATAGGTAATGTTGCTCCAATACCTAACCAAAGAGCTACTGCGGTACCGATCAAAAAGACTGTTGTAGCTACTGGACGACGAAATGGATTTTGGAATTTATTAACATTCTCCAAAAAGGGTACTGTTAATAATCCTGTTGGTACTGAAACCATTAAAAGAACACCTAATAATTTATTGGGTACTGTGCGGAGTATTTGAAATACAGGAAAAAAGTACCATTCGGGCAATATTTCCAAAGGAGTTGCAAATGGATCCGCCGGTTCACCAATCATTGATGGTTCTAGGACTGCTAAGCCGACATTACATGCAATAGTACCTAGAATTACTACCGGAAAAATATATAAAAGATCATTGGGCCATGCGGGTTCTCCATAATAATTATGCCCCATCCCTTTGGCCAATTTAGCTCTTAATACAGGATCGCTCAAGTCAGGTTTCTTTGTTATTGGGATAGGTGAATTCTTATGGATCCATCCCCCGAAAGAACCGGACATGATAATTTTTCATCATCCGGCTCGAGCAAGATTCAAAAGAATTACAGAAATAGATTGATAGAAAATCTATATTTTCTAGATATCCACACATATAAAATAGAATGATTCTATGTAAGTGATAAAGGATTTACTAAGTACCATTTCTGAAGTTGCACCTATTCATATTCAGTGCAAATAATTTAGTTCTTACAGATAAATGCTCAATATCCAAGTAAGCTTAAAAATTTGATCATAATCAAGGGCTTTTTGGACTGTCTCATGTCTTTTTGATTTTATTCGTTTTTTCCCCACAACATCTCGATTTTCTTACATACAAAGTCTTTACTTGTTACTAATAAAGTCTAGCCTCCGTTCTTCCTTAGATCTCTTATTTCACTCCGATAGTATCATATTATAGATCGAGGTCGATGCAGAGGAAATGAATGCATTTCCATACTATAAATAAGTAAGTGGGATAGATAAAACATTGGATCGTGCCACATCACTTATTCTACAGGATCTTACGGAGCCTGTTCATGCATGACATAATTCGGACATGATCATAGAAAAAATTCTCCTCAAGCGAACCGGCCTATCCTATGCTACATAGGGGGATTTACGTGGTGGTTGGATGCGGAGACACGTTTGGTTGTGAATTTCAACGTGGCGGATAAAATAATATATCGGCATGGCCCAATCAATAGTTCAAGTCACACACTCCCATAATCCATCCATCCTCTCTTCGGAGAATCCACTTCAACTATTCTTATCAAATAAGAACTAAACTACTTCGGAGTTGAAGAGAAGTATCAAAAAACATGTCTTATTTTTTCAATAATACATATTTGTAGCAATGAAATACTATTGTTCCTTCCCAATAGGATATATCAGAAATTACAAATATCTATGATCTGTTTTCCCTATAAAATAAAGCTATAACTATAAAGGACCTGAAATACCTTGCTTACGTATCATTGGGAAGTGCATTAACATAAATACGGCAGTAAGAAGAGGCAATACAAAAGTGTGTAAACTATAAAAACGAGTCAAGGTAGATTGACCCACACTAGCACTTCCACGTAATAACTCTACCAAAGGAGATCCTATTATAGGAATAGCGTCAGGCACGCCTGTCACAATTTTTACTGCCCAATAACCAATTTGGTCCCGAGGTAAGGAATAACCAGTTACACCAAAAGATGCAGTCAATACAGCCAGAACCACACCTGTAACCCAAGTTAATTCGCGGGGTTTTTTAAACCCACCTGTAAGATACACACGAAATACATGCAGAATCATCATTAGAACCATCATACTTGCTGACCATCGATGAACTGATCGAATTAACCAACCAAAGTTAGCTTCAGTCATTATGTATTGAACAGAGGAAAAGGCCTCCGTAACAGTTGGACGATAGTAAAAAGTCATAGCAAAACCCGTAGCTACTTGTACTAAAAAACAAGTAAGCGTGATTCCTCCTAGACAATAAAATATGTTGACATGAGGAGGAACATATTTACTAGTTATATCATCTGCAATCGCTTGAATCTCGAGACGTTCCTCGAACCAATCATATACTTTATTGAGATAGGGAATCCAAGAGGACCCCCCCCCGAGAACCGTATATGAGAATTTCATCTCGTACGGCTCAAACAGAAACACACAAATACCGATTTTGACGGATATGCAATAGAAAGTTCAAAACTTCTTAGCTACTCGATGCAATTTGTGCCAAAGATGGGAAGTATAAAAAATCCGAAATCTCTTCTTTGTGATGCTAATGCCAAAAATATCAAGTTAGCTCGTACACCTTTCTTTTTCTTTATATTGCTCGTTCCAGGCCTCTTGAATCTTCTCTTTCCTATTTTTGTTTGTTTTTGTTATTTAATTTGTTGTTTTTTGTGCGTAATGCGGGTCGACTTTTGTTTTACTGTTGATAGGAATTCCCTTGTTAAGACCCTATAAATCAATTAAAACCTCAGATTCATACAAGAACCACGATGATTTAATCCCAAGCTAAATAAAAGGATTCTTTGAGTAAAAACCATTTGATCATCAATTATTCAATTTCAATGAATGGATGTAATGACTCAACAAAATCTAGAGAAAGAAGTTGTTCTTCAGATTAAATTTATTTCATAAGTCTAAAGAAAGAAAAATTATTTAATTTAGGAAATACCCATCTTAAATTTTTTTTAGTCCGGTTGCGAGGTCTAAATAATAGGTATGAATCATAGTTAGAATATTTTTTTTTTCTTACTTTTTTCTATAATATTCCGTGTTCCAGATATTAGCATAAATATCCGACGGGGTGGAATCATCTTAATAGAGATGACAGGGCCGTTCTCTGTATTATCAATAGGATCAATTATAACAAGTCACACGCTCATATTCCGAAAATACCGAAAAAAGAAATACCACAGTCGAACTACCAAAAAGGTCTATAAATCCAAGTTTTAACTAAAAATTTTTTTTTTTATTGAAAAACTAGAGGTTCATAGTTCTTATAAACCTAACTCATTGAAATTCCATCCAGTAAAACGGAAGAATTATAAATTTCCAAAATAATAGATAGGAATATTGCAAATAGAGCCATTGCAACTCCCATAAGTGGTGTAGTCCCCCAGCCCGGAGCTACTTTACCATATTCTGAATTCAATGGTTTCAATAAACTCCCTACAGTAGTTTGTCTTGGCCTAGATCTAGAACTACCCTCAACGGTTTGTGTAGCCATAAATCCTATTTAATCATTGGTTGAGATCGGTTGACTTTGTATACTATTCCGTTGTAATTGTAAATAAATAAACGATCTTATCGTAGATCCATTGTGATCTTGAAATTTTCTAAAAATGGAAACAGCAACCTTAGTCGCCATCTTCATATCAGGTTTACTTGTAAGCTTTACGGGGTACGCCTTATATACCGCTTTTGGGCAACCCTCCCAACAACTAAGAGATCCATTCGAGGAACACGGAGACTAGACTTGTTGAAGTAATGAGCCTCTTGATATGAGGGCCCATTACTTCAGTTTCTATAATGAAAAATTATTTCATTATTTTTTAGTTGGAACCTTAGGTGGTTCTCGAAAAAAGATAGCGAAAAAAATTATCCCTAAAGTCGAGACTAAAAGAAATGTATAAACCAATGCTTCCATAGATTCGATCGTGGTTTACAATTATAGCTTTCACATCTATTCGTTTGATTGAGTGGGATCATTTACCATACCATAAAAAAAGAGGGGAAAGAATCAACGAAAAGAAGTTGATTCAAGTCTCTATTTTTTTCTCGGGTACCCGAGAAAAAAATAGAGATAGAGGATAAAGATACCAGAGCAGTCTTGTATCAAACTACTTGTCTCTTTGTAGTTGGATCTCCAAGTTTTTGGAATGCTCCAAATTCCACTTGAGCATCCAAATCTGGATCAATACCAGCAAAAACATCTCTAAACAAGGTTCTAGCGCCATGCCAAATATGTCCAAAAAAGAAAAGCAAAGCAAACGAAGCATGCCCAAAAGTGAACCAACCCCTTGGACTACTACGAAAAACACCATCAGATTTTAAAGTAGCCCGGTCTAATTCAAAAATTTCGCCTAATTGTGCGCGCCTAGCATATTTTTTCACAGTAGCAGGATCACTATAATTGACTCCATTGAGTTCGCCACCATAGAACTCAACAGTTACACCTACTTGTTCGACACTATACTTTGATTCTGCCCTTCGAAAAGGAACATCCGCCCGAACAATTCCATCTCCATCTACTAAAACTACCGGGAATGTTTCAAAAAAAGTAGGCATACGACGTACAAAAAGCTCGCGCCCTTCTTTATCTCTAAAGACGGGATGTCCTAACCATCCAACAGCTATTCCATCCCCGCTATCCATTGAACCCGCTCTGAATAATCCCCCTTTTGCCGGATTATTACCAATGTAATCATAAAAAGCTAATTTTTCAGGAATTTTAGACCAAGCTTCCGATAAACTTAGATTTTCAGCTAGTCCGGCACCAACTCTTCGATATATCTCTTGCTGGAAGTATCCCTGATCCCACTGATAACGAGTGGGACCAAATAACTCGATTGGGGTTGTTGCTGAACCATACCACATAGTTCCAGCAACAACAAAAGCTGCAAAAAAAACAGCAGCGATACTACTAGAAAGTACAGTTTCAATATTGCCCATACGTAATCCTTTGTAGAGACGTTGAGGCGGACGGACACTAAGATGGAATAGGCCTGCCAATATGCCCAGTGTACCTGCTGCAATATGATGAGAGGCGATTCCGCCGGGAACAAAAGGATCAAAACCTTCCGCGCCCCACGCTGGACTTACAGATTGTACTTTTCCAGTTAGTCCATAAGGATCAGACACCCATATTCCAGGACCATATAAACCTGTTACATGAAATGCGCCAAAGCCAAAGCAAGCCACTCCTGAGAGAAATAAATGAATTCCAAAGATTTTGGGCAAATCCAAAGAAGGTTTTCCTGTACGTTCATCACAGAATATTTCTAAGTCCCAATACACCCAATGCCAGATGGCCGCTAAAAAACACAAGCCAGAAAACACAATATGTGCTCCGGCCACGCCTTCATAGCTCCAAATACCCGAATTCGTTACAGTTCCTCCTGAAATACTCCAACCACCCCATGAATTGGTTATTCCTAAACGAGTCATGAAGGGTATAACGAACATACCTTGTCTCCACATTGGATCAAGAACAGGGTCAGAGGGATCAAAAACCGCCAATTCATATAGAGCCATCGAACCGGCCCAACCGGAAACTAGAGCCGTATGCATTATATGGACAGAAAGCAATCGGCCGGGATCATTTAATACGACAGTATGAACACGATACCAAGGCAAACCCATGGAAATACCCCTTTCTCAAAGAAAAATAGACACTATGTAACTTTATCGCATTGCAATAGACTTATTTACCTAATCTTTTCAGCGAATTCCGTATGAGAAAAGGTTACTTTTTATTGTATTCCGTTGAAAATAACGGCTGAATTCTGTTCGTAAGAACAAAAAGAAGCAGATCTATTCTATATCCGATAAGTACCAATACGCAATGGGAGCATTAGTCCTATTTTGGGGGAATGCATGTATGGATCCTTTTTATTATTCGAACGATCTATCTCTTCATTAAGATTTTTATTTCTTAATTCTATCTTTCTCTAAAAACCTTCGAAGAAGACAATAAACTCATTCTTACGTTTCCATATTAAAGTGAAGTATAGTACTTAAATTTTTTCTTTAATTTAATGCCCATTGGTGTTCCAAAAGTACCTTTTCGGAGTCCTGGAGAGGAAGATGCAGTTTGGGTTGACGTATAGTGCGACTTGTCAGACATATTGGGTCATATGGAATTTCCCCATTTTCTCCCCCGATCGAGATATCCTCTGTTTCGCCCAAGAAATATTGTATTGATTGATTCTTCAATCATGCGTAGTGTGAAGTTAAATTAGATTAATTTAGATTGAGGAGCAATATTCTTAATTAGAAGAATTTATGGTTAACTTGGACTAAAAAAATGGAGTATCCAGGCTCTGCTCATAAAATACCAAATGGGTAATAGTAATATATGTAGAATTACCGCTTGTAGCTATGCATAGAAGATTCTTCTATTTTATTTATTTAAATAGAGAAGCACTCTTAAACTGCCATGTCAACCATTATAATAAATACATTGAATAGTTTTTTGGAGACATGAAACGAATTGAAAAAAAAAAACTCGTCGCAAAAAGAAGTGGTACTGAGATCATTTGTCCTATATGTACAACTAGAATTCGGATAGATCTTTCCCCGGAGTAGAACATGAACCTAAAAGAATTCAAAGGGCCCATTCAGGAACAAGAAAATGACATCGTGATTTAAATCTCGACGAAACA